CCTCCTTTGTTGAAGTAAAGACAAATAGTATGATTCGAAATTTCCTAAGAATCGAGTTAGTGAAATCCACCGTTTCGTATGCCAGAAAAAGGAATGATCCATCAGGTTCAGGATTGCTTTCTTATAATGGATCGGATCGTATGACTCCCTTTTTTTCCGTTTACTCAAAAGCAAGACTTCAACAATCATTTAACCAAAATCATGAAACTGTTCGTACGTTGTTGAATAGAACGAAGGAATGCCAATCTTTTATCATTTTGTCATCAGCCAATTGTTTTCGAATGGGTCCATTCAAGGGTCGAAAATATTACAAAGAACCCGATCCTATAATTCCAATTAGGAATTCGTCGGGCCCTTTTGGAGCAGCCCTTCAAATTGCGAATTTTGATTCATTTTACCATTTAATAACTCATAATCAGATCTTGGTAACTAACTATTTGCAACTTGACAATTTAAAACAAACTTTTCGAGTAATGAAATATTATTTAATCGATGAAAATAGGAAGATTTATAATCCCGATCCAGTAAGTAACATTATTTTGAATCCGTTCCAATTGAATTGGCCTTGTCTTCATCACAATTATTGTGAAAAGGCCTCCACAAAAATAAGTCTTGGACAATTTCTTTGTGAAAATGTATGTATAGCCAAAAAGGGGCCACACCCAAAGGCGGGTCAAGTTCTAATTGTTCAAGTTGACTCTATAGTAATAAGAGCAGCTAAGCCCTATTTGGCCACCCCAGGAACGACTGTTCATGGACATTATGGGGAAATCGTTTATGAAGGAGATACATTAGTTACATTTATATATGAAAAATCGAGGTCTGGTGATATAACGCAAGGCCTTCCAAAGGTGGAACAAGTCTTAGAAGTTCGGTCGCTTGAGTCAATATCGATAAATCTAGAAAGGAGGATTGGTGCTTGGAATGAACGTATAACAGGAATTCTTGGGCTTCCTTGGGGATTCTTGATTGGCGCTGAGCTAACTATAGTGCAAAGTCGTATCGCTTTGGTTAATAAGATCCAAAAGGTTTATCGATCCCAAGGGGTCCAGATCCATAATAGGCATATAGAAATTATTGTACGTCAAATAACATCAAAAGTCTTGGTTTCAGAAGATGGAATGTCTAATGTTTTTTTACCAGGAGAGCTCGTTGGATTGTTGCGAGCGGAACGAACAGGACGTGCTTTGGAAGAAGCGATCTCTTACCGAGCCGTCTTATTGGGAATAACTAGAGCTTCTTTGAATACTCAAAGTTTTATATCCGAAGCAAGTTTTCAAGAAACTGCTCGAGTTTTAGCAAAAGCTGCTCTCCGGGGCCGTATCGATTGGTTAAAAGGCTTAAAAGAAAACGTGGTTCTGGGAGGAACGATACCCGTTGGTACCGGATTCAAAGGATTAGTACATCGCGCAAGGCAATATAAGAGCATTCCTTTGAAAAACAAAAAGAAAAATCTATTCGAGGGGGAAATGAACGATATTTTGTTTTATCACAGAGAATTCTTTAATTCATCTGTTTAAACAAAAGTGCAATGATACACCAAAACTCTAGTTTAGCTAATTTAAGAACGGATTCATCCGATTTATCTGTTCTTTATTTCTTACGGGTATTTTTTTTTTAAGAAAATAAGGAATAGAAAGGAATTAATGGTTTGAATTTTGGATCGAGGGGCAATTCGCCGTCGAAGAGAAGGTTCCGTCGGAACAATTTTTTAGGGATACCTCATCTCTTAAAAAAAGAGAAAGTGTGAGGAGAAATGACAAGAAGATATTGGAACATCAATTTGGAAGAGATGATGGAAGCGGGAGTTCATTTTGGACATGGTACTAGGAAATGGAATCCTAGAATGTCACCCTATATCTCTGCAAAGCGTAAAGGTATTCATATTACAAATCTTACTAGAACTGCTCGTTTTTTATCAGAAGCTTGTGATTTAGTTTTTGATGCAGCAAGTAAAGGAAAACAATTTTTAATTGTTGGGACAAAAAATAAAGCAGCTGATTCAGTAGCATGGGCTGCAATAAGGGCTCGGTGTCATTATGTTAATAAAAAATGGCTTGGGGGTATGTTAACGAATTGGTCCACCACAGAAACGAGACTTCATAAGTTCAGAGACTTGAGAATGGAACAAAAGGCGGGAAAACTGGCCTGTCTTCCGAAGAGAGATGCAGCCATGTTGAAGAGACAATTATCTCACTTGCAAACATATCTGGGTGGGATAAAATATATGACAGGGGTGCCGGATATTGTAATCATCGTTGATCAGCAAGAAGAATATACAGCTCTTCGAGAATGTATGACTTTGGGAATTCCAACGATTTGTTTAATCGATACAAATTGTGACCCTGATCTTGCAGATATTTCGATTCCGGCGAACGATGACGCTATAGCTTCAATTAGATTAATTCTCACAAAATTAGTATTCGCAATTTGTGAAGGCCGTTCTAGCTATATAAGAAATCCTTGATTCATAGGAAAAACACGACTTTAGTAAATTTTAGAATTGAATTCGAATTAATAGAGTTAAATCGGTTAAGATTCCTGAATATCAAAAAAGATATAAGAATAACTGGGGATATGTTGTGATTTGTTGGTATTATATATGATTGAAGTAGACAAGTCGAGAAAGCAATGGTTGAATCAAAATAATATTTTTTTTTAAGGTTATATTTCTGTCAGAGGACAATATGAATGTTCTATCATGTTCAATCAATACACTAAAAGGATTATATGATATATCCGGTGTAGAAGTCGGCCAACATTTCTATTGGCAAATAGGTGGTTTCCAAGTCCACGGCCAAGTACTTATTACTTCTTGGGTTGTAATTTCTATCTTATTAAGCTCAGCCACCATAGCTGTTCGGAATCCACAAACCATTCCGACTGACGGTCAGAATTTCTTTGAATATGTCCTGGAATTCATTCGAGACGTGAGCAAAACTCAGATTGGAGAAGAATATCGTCCTTGGGTTCCCTTTATTGGAACTATGTTTCTATTTATTTTTGTGTCTAATTGGTCAGGGGCTCTTTTACCTTGGAAAATAATACAGTTACCTCATGGGGAGTTAGCCGCACCTACGAATGATATAAATACTACTGTAGCTTTAGCTTTACTCACATCAATGGCATATTTCTATGCGGGTCTTACAAAAAAAGGTTTGGGTTATTTTAGTAAATACATTCAACCAACTCCAATTCTTTTACCCATTAACATCTTAGAAGATTTCACAAAACCTCTATCCCTGAGTTTTCGACTTTTCGGAAATATATTAGCCGATGAATTAGTCGTTGTTGTTCTTGTTTCTTTAGTACCTTTAGTAGTTCCTATACCTGTCATGTTTCTTGGATTATTTACAAGCGGGATTCAGGCCCTTATTTTTGCAACTTTAGCCGCAGCTTATATAGGTGAATCCATGGAGGGTCATCATTAATTCATTTTAGAAAGAGTTTTTGTTCTTCGATCCAGTCAATATATGTTTCAATCAAGATAATCTACTTAGAGAACATACTTGTATGTTCTCTAGGAATAGAAAGTAATATAAAAAACGGGATATTAGAGGGGAGAGCTATTAGTCTAGAAAGGCCGAACTAGGTATATGGAATCGAATAGCTATAAGTAAACTCTTGTAGATGTTTCAATTCCAAGAAAGATTCTAGAATCCAATTGAATTTAAGGTGGAATACCAGGTTTACGTTATGGAAGAAAGACAGGTATATTGGATATTAGATCTTGGCTAGTTAGATATGAACTAATAGTAAGCCCCACTTTAAATTAATATTAATTAATATTAATAATAAATTTAGACGGGTATATCAATAGAAGTCTTTTTTTATGTTTTTTTTTTCATTTATTTTATTTCTGAGAATGAGTGAGAAAAAAATAAAGTAAAGAGTTGAAGAATTCAAAGAATGGTTAGAAAGAAGGAAATGAGAAACTCAAGTTGTATAAGATTCAGGAAAGACTCAACAAATAGGAACTAAAAAGGAGAAAGCCTTTTTGATGATCTGATGAAATATTCTTATTTCAATTCGGAGTTTTTACTGACTTCGACTGGCTGAATCTTAGTCGATGGAATACTTAAGGCATAATTTATTCGTTGATTGTATCATTAATCATTTCTTTTTTTTGTGCGAGGAACTTATCATGAATCCACTTGTTTCTGCCGCTTCCGTTATTGCTGCTGGATTGGCTGTAGGGCTTGCTTCTATTGGACCGGGAGTTGGTCAAGGTACTGCTGCAGGCCAAGCTGTAGAAGGTATTGCTAGACAGCCTGAAGCAGAGGGTAAAATACGAGGTACTTTATTGCTTAGTTTGGCTTTTATGGAAGCTTTAACAATTTATGGGTTGGTTGTAGCATTAGCTCTTTTATTTGCGAATCCTTTTGTTTAATCCTAACACGAAAAAAATACGTATTTTTTTCGTTGGACTTGACGCTTGCCTGCTTGCTTTTTCGCATTATAACAAGATTACTCTCCGACAATTACTTATTCGTTGAGAAACCGGGTGGAAGGGCTGATTTGGGGATGAGGAATTAGTGTTACCGACTCGCTTTCTTCCTTCCCCTTCTTAGTCCAACGAAAACTCTTTTGGAAAGGGTGCACCAAACGAGGTATTTCACAATTTACACGAAACCCGGTACCTAATTCTATTTGAATTAGTCTTATTAGAAATCTCAATTGAAAAAAAAAAATAGATTGTGAAATGGAATCTATTTTGATTCCATTTTCGATTTCTAAATAGGAAATAGGTCAAGTAATACAAAAAAAAATGATGTTCTTAGTCTATCTATAAGAGGAGATCCTATGAAAAATGTAACCGATTCTTTCGTTTCCCTGGGTCATTGGTCATCCGCCGGGAGTTTCGGATTTAATACCGATATTTTAGCAACAAATCCAATAAATCTAAGTGTAGTGATTGGTGTATTGATCTTTTTTGGAAAGGGAGTGTGTGTGAGTTGTTTATTTCAAGAATAGACTGGATTCAACCAGCTGCACTTCTT